CGAGTCCGAGTGGCGGCATAACATCTTTGAATTTTCAAAAGAATAAAATAAGTCCTATAATGAATTCAATTCCTGATTTTAATTCCTTCTCTTCTATATAATTATATAATTGAGGGAAATCCCCCCCCTTTTTTTTTATTTATTTATTATGATATTTTCGGCTTTAGAACATATATTAACTCATATATCTTTTTCAGTTGTTTCAATTGTAATTATAATTCATTTGATAACCTTATTAATTGACGAATTCATTGAACTATATGATTCATCAGAAAAGGCCATGATAACCACTTTTTTCTGTATAACAGGATTGTTAATTACTCGTTGGATTTATTCGGAGCATTTGCCAATAAGTAATTTATATGAATCATTAATATTTCTTTCGTGGGGTTTTTCCCTTATTCCTATAGTTCCATATTTTAAAAAACATAAAAATTTTGTAAGCGTAATAACCGCGACAAGTACTTTTTTTATACAAGGCTTTGCTACTTCGGGTTTTTTAATTAACATGCATCAATCCGAAATCTTAGTACCAGCTCTCCAATCTCAGTGGTTAATGATGCACGTAAGTATGATGGTATTGGGCTATGCAGCTCTTTTATGTGGATCATTATTATCAATAGCACTGCTAGTAATTACATTTCAAAAAATCATAAGAATTGTTGATAAAAGCAATAATTTAAATTTATTAAATCATTTATTTTCGTTTGGTGAGATCCAATATATACCGGAAAGAGTCAATATTTTAAGAAATACTTCAACTCTTTCTGTGAGAAATTATTACAGATTTCAATTGATTCAACAATTAGATCATTGGGGTTATCGTATTCTTGGTATAGGGTTTATCTTGTTAACCATAGGTATCCTTTCAGGAGCGGTCTGGGCTAATGAAGCGTGGGGATCATATTGGAGTTGGGACCCAAAAGAAACTTGGGCATTTATTACTTGGACCATATTTGCCATTTATTTCCATACTCGAACAAATAAAAATTTTAAAGGTTTAAATTCCGCAATTATCGCTTCTATCGGTTTTGTTATAATTTGGATATGCTATTTAGGGGTTAATTTATTAGGAATAGGACTACATAGTTATGGTTCCTTTATATTAAATTAACATCTCTAATTGAATTGAAAAAAAAAAGACCAAATACAACCATAAGACAACCTAGCATATATATAAGAAACTTAGGATAAGTTGTTGAGAACTTTTTGAATCAGGTAATGTAAGGATTCAAAAAGTTCTCACAAATGCCACACATATTTGGTTACAATTCAATTTATTTTTGAATTTAAAATGAAAAAAAAATACTTTTTTTTTCATTGTACAAAGATTTTGAAAACTTCAAAATCATAAGAATGCTTTTTTATTTTTTTTATAAAAAACTATCTATAAAAAAAATTTGATAGAATAGTGTCAACCTTGTCAACTGATAATGAGAAAACAAAATCCGGATAAATACCAATACTTATTACAGGCAGAAGGATAGAGATCAAAACAAATAACTCACGGGGTCCAGAATCAAAATAGTTTGGGGCATTAAACAGCTTGTATCCATAGAACATCTGACGTAACATCGATAATAAATAAATAGGAGTTAATATAATCCCAACTGCCATTACAAAAGTAATTAGTATTTTTGGCATTAAAAGGTATTTTTGGTCTGTAATTATTCCCCAAAATACTATTAATTCCGAAAAAAAACCGCTCATGCCTGGTAATGCCAGGGAAGCTAGTGAAAAGATACTGAACATCGTGAATATTTTTGGCATTAGGGTAGCCATTCCACCCATTTCGTCAAGATAAACAAGACGTATTCTATCATAACTCGTCCCCGCCAAGAAAAAAAGTGCAGCGCCAATAAACCCATGTGATATTATTTGCAAAATGGCCCCATTGAGTCCCATTTCACTTATAGAGCAAATTCCTACAATTATAAAACCCATATGAGATACAGACGAATAGGCTATTCGTTTTTTTAAATTTTGTTGACCAAAAGATGTTGAAGCTGCATAGATTATTTGCATTGCGCCCACTATTATCAACCAAGGAGAAAAAGTAGAATGGGCATGGGGTAATAATTCCATATTGATCCGAACCAATCCATATGCTCCCATTTTTAATAAGATTCCGGCTAGAAGCATACAAGTACTGTAGTGTGCTTCTCCATGAGTGTCCGGTAACCATGTATGTAAGGGTATAATCGGCGATTTGACAGCAAAAGCAATAAGAAATCCAACATAGAATAGTATTTCCAGAGCTACAGGATATGATTGATTGGCTGATGTTTCAAAATTGAATGTTGCTTCATTGGAAGCATATAAAGCGATACCTAAGGCTCCTATTAATAAAAAAACGGAACCTCCTGCAGTATACAATATAAACTTTGTAGCTGAATACAGACGTTTCTTCCCCCCCCACATAGATAGAAGTAGATAAACAGGAATTAATTCTAACTCCCACATAATGAAAAAAAGTAGCAGATCCTGCGAAGAAAATAATCCTATTTGCCCACTATACATTGCTAACATCAAAAAATGGAATAATCGGGAATCCCGAGTAACTGGCCAAGCCGCTAAAGTAGCTAAAGTGGTTATAAAACCTGTCAGTAAAATAGGCCCTAACGAAAGTCCATCTATTCCCAATCTCCAATAAAAATCAAAACAATTGATCCATTTATAATCTTCTGTTAATTGGATTAATGGATCGTCCAATTGAAAATAATAAAAGAATGCATAGGTCATTAAAAGGAGTTCTAAGATAGAAATACATATAGTATACCATCTAATTACCTTATTTCCTCGGTGAGGGAAAAAGAAAATTAAGGAACCTGCGGATATCGGTAAAACTACAAATATTGTTAACCAAGGAAAAGAATTCGTGGTAAAGACAAGATACATTTGGACCAGAAAAAACCCGTGCTCGAAAACTTAATATATTTTTTTATTTTTTTCAAGTACGGGTTTTTGGCGGTAAACAAAAAATCAAATGTATTCAAGTGGGCTTTTCTAGAAAGTATCAATACGCTAGACCCATGCTTCGAGTTGTTTCATGCCATAAATAAACTCGAACACTCAAGAAATCCGTTGGACAGGCGGATTCACATCTCTTACAACCGACACAGTCCTCTGTTCTGGGAGCAGAAGCGATTTGCTTAGCTTTACATCCGTCCCAAGGTATCATTTCTAATACATCAGTGGGACAAGCCCGGACACATTGAGTACACCCTATACATGTATCATAAATCTTTACTGAATGTGACATTGGATCTATAATTTTTTTTTGAACGTGATAAATTTTCGATCTAGTAAATTTCTAAACGAATCATATTCATATATTTAAACACCAGATGAATCAATGATTTACCAGAATTTTTTTATATTCAATTCCGGGTGGACTCATTCGCATTGCTTATTAGACAGAGTTAAGATACTTTACTTTAATTCATTACGTTTTCAAACAGCCTGGATACGTTACATATCATATATGTGAATTCAAATTGATGAATATTCTATTTTATATGATTAATACTACTTATTTATTTAACAAATTTGATTGATTGATAGATATTGATTTTCTATTACGATAAATTGACGATACTATAGCCGGACCAATAGCTGCTTCAGCGGCTGCAATAGATATAACAAAAATTGAGAAAATATTTCCTTTTAATTGGCGACTATCAAAAAAGTCTGAAAATATTACGAAATTTATATTAATGGCATTCAATATAAGTTCAAGACACATAAGAGCTCTAACCATATTTCGACTTGTGATCAATCCATAAATGCCGATAGAAAATAAATAAGCACTCAAAACAAGCACATGTTCAAGCATCATCGACTCACTCCTTTTCGATTTATTTCAATATAAATTGAATATAAACAACAATTCAACATCAACATATTGGATTGCCTAGAATAAGACTATCACAAGTACAGAAAAAGATATATTAGTAATAGATCGAATAAAAGAATTTATACATCAATCGTTTTCAAATAGAATTGTAAAGAAAATAGATGTGATAAATTAGAACAAAGTTGAATTTTGATTACGATTGCTAATTCTAAAGATTTATTACTGACGAGCCACAGCAATCGCACCTATCAAAGCAACTAACAGAACTATTGAAATGAATTCAAATGAAAGAAAAAAATCTGTTGATAAATGAATTCCGAGTTGTTGACTATTACTTATCAAATCTTGCTCTATAATCTGGTTTGCTTTTGTAGTCCAAATAATCCCGTACCACGACGTATCCAGAATAATAGTAATTAGTAAAACAAAAATACTTGTACAAACTAAAGAAGTAACCCCATTCCCAACAGTCCAAAGATTAAAATCTTTGTAATCTTCTGAACCATTCATGAACATCACAGCAAATAGAATTAAAACATTTATAGCTCCTACATAAATAAGAAGCTGTGCAGCAGCTACAAAATAAGAATTTGATAAAATGTAGAATAAAGATATACAAACAAGAAGGAATCCCAATGAAAAAGCAGAATAAATTGGGTTGGTAAATAATACCACTCCGAGACCTCCTAATATAAGACCTAATCCCAGAAAGACTAAAAGAAAATCATATATTGGTTCAGATAAATCCATTGTACGGAAAAATAAAAGATAAAATAATCGAATTCGTTATTTTTTCATGACCTTGTTGATCCGACCAGGAAAACCTTATTTATCTTATTTATAATGGGTTTCTATAGTTGAATTCAACCCTAAGGGATATGTGGAAATTACTACAGAAATACAACTGTTGGACTAATCTCATTCTTTATTCTTTTCTCGAAAAAGATAATTCAGCACTCTAATTTGAATTTAGAAAAAAAAATTATAGCTATATTAAGAGATTTTCAATTCAAATTAAGCCGCAATATTATTCTTAAATCAAATTTAGTAATTATAAATTGTTCTTTAATCAAAAATCAAAGGGGGTTTGCCCACTTTTTTGAGGTGAATTCGAAATCGTGCGAATTGTATAATCGTTAATTACTGACATTGGTAAACGACCTAAAGCAATTTGATTATAATTCAATGCATGACGATTATAAGTAGAAAGCTCATACTCTTCAGTCATTGATAAACAATTTGTTGGACAATACTCAACACAGTTACCACAAAATATACAGATTCCAAAATCAATACTGTAATTAAGTAACCGCTTCTTTCGAATGTCAGTTTCCAATTTCCAATCAACAACGGGTAGATTTATAGGACAGACACGAACACATACTTCACAAGCAATGCATTTATCAAATTCAAAATGGATTCGACCGCGAAAACGTTCTGAGGTTATTAATTTTTCATAAGGATATTGAATAGTTACAGGTAAACGATTCGCGTGGGATAAAGTAATCGTGAAACTTTGACCAATGTACCTTGCAGCTCGTATAGTTTGTTGACCATAATTCATGAACCCAGTTATCATGGGGAACATATCGCAAATCTCTATGAATAATTTTATGTTTGTTTCGTTCTCTTGTTTGAGTCAAGTCGTAAATATAGAAAAATATTACTCTATAGCGAAAGGAGTTGGAAAGAGGTTGTTACTAATAGATTACCGAGAGAAATAGGTAAAAGAAATTTCCATCCAAGATTTAATAGTTGGTCCATTCTTAGTCTAGGTAAAGTCCATCTTGTTGTGATAGAAAGGAACAAAAATAGATATGTTTTAACCAATGTAATAATGATATCCATTGTTGTTCCAAAGACTCCACTTACCTTTTTTATTTCAAAAAACTCAGGAACAAATATGTACGGAATAGAGATATTCCAACCACCCAAGTAAAGAACTGTTACAAATAATGAAGAAACTAATAAATTTAGATAAGAAGCAATATAAAACAAACCAAATTTGATACCCGAATATTCGGTTTGATAACCTGCTACTAATTCTTCTTCTGCTTCTGGCAAATCAAAAGGTAATCTTTCACATTCTGCTAGGGAAGAAATGAAAAAAATGATAAACCCTATAGGTTGGCGCCACAAATTCCATCCCAAAAAGCCATATTTTGATTGTGCCTCAACTATATCAACTGTACTTGAACTGTTAGATAATCATAGTCGTTGATAACATCACTGTTCTCATCGCTATTTCAGAACCGTACGTGAGATTTTTATCTCATACGGCTCCTCGAAGGCCATAAATAAATCTAAGGAACGGATATCGTCTTATTTTATCTTGATATATTTGTAAGATAGATAGGACAAAATCTATCGAACGTTCCAAAATTCGACCAATGAAATTCTGTCTGTTATAATATTAAAAAAAATACGTCTGAATTCATCTCATCTTTTAAGAATTTCAATTTTTCTTTTTTGAGCAATAACTTAAATAATTAATTCAATAAAATACTCCTTGTAGAAGTGTCAATAGATATTTCAACTCATCGTTTTCTTTTTATTATTTATTACGAAAAGATTTTTTCTATTACGAATAAGGGTTAGGCATTCCATTAGTTGATGAATTATGGCGTGAGTTCAATTTCGATGATCGATTTATATAAATAAAATATGACTATAGAAAAAGAAAAGAAAGAGTAAAAAAAAGATCTTTTTTTATTGTAATTAGATTCTTTTTTTGTTCCTAGTCTTATTTCTTCAAAAAAAGGAAAGGATTATTTCGTTCCTGATAGTTAGTTTTTAATCAGTTGATGGGAGCATACTCGAGATCGGAATTGTGAGGAGTACTGCCGAATCATTTCTACCAATTTAAAGCCCCAAGTAATATTCTTTTTCTATTATTTCGATTATGTGGAAATACCTTTTTGATAATTAAAATAATCTCTATTACTAATCCTTTGTGTATTTTTGTGTTCCTAACCATCTACTTATTTTTTTGCTCAAAAAAATCCGTCTGTTAGCATTATGGTAATACATATAAATGATAGTAAAAACTCAATAAGGTTGATTCTTTTGAGCCCGCTTCAAGCCCGGATGATTAATCAACCAATCTTGGGGCAAAAAATATTGTTTTCCTATGTTTATTGTTTATTTCTGTTTTACTCTTGTACATAGAAAATGAGTCTCAATTTTTTTACGGCAAATTTAGAAGCTGTTTTCTTTCACCCATATAACTATCCAGTTTAGTTCATCAATCCAAATAATGAATAAAAAATGGAAGATATCTAGTCAATTAATTTATCTATTTTCCTAAACAGATAAATAGAAATATAGAAAATCTTTTCTTTCAACGAATCGCACGTAGAGATATGGATAATACACAGAGGGTTAATGGTATTTCATAACTAATCGATTGAGCGGCAGCTCGCAGACCACCTAAAAAGGAATATTTATTATTTGATCCATATCCTGACATAAGAAGCCCCAAGGGGGCAATACTTGAAATAGCAATCCATAAAAAAACACCCATATTTAGATTCGCTAAAACAAGGTGATAACCAAAAGGAATTACTGAATAGCTTAATAAAGTTGATATGACTGCTATAGATGGCCCGATATTAAATAAAAGAGTATCGCCTCTTGATGGAAAAAGATTTTCTTTAAAAAGTAGTTTTGTCCCATCAGCTAAAGCTTGAAGAACTCCCAAAGGACCAGCATATTCAGGTCCAATACGTTGTTGTATCCCTGCGGATATTTCTCTTTCTAACCATACAATTACTAGTATGCCTATCGTGATTCCCAATACAAGAATAAAAATAGGAACAAGCATCCACAAAATTCCATAGACCTCGTTTAAGGATTCCAATCCGGAAAAAGAATTGATAGCTTGTACTTCGGTTGTCTCAATTATCATTTTAACGATCAACTTCTCCCATAATGATATCTATACTCCCTAGTATTGTCATAATATCAGCCAATTTCATTCTTTTAACTAATTGAGGAAGAGTTTGCAAATTGATAAAACCCGGGGGGCGAATTTTCCATCTCCAAGGAAAAGCGCTTTGATCTCCTATCAGGAAAATTCCCAATTCTCCTTTTGGAGCTTCAACTCTCATATAAAGTTCTTGTTTCGGCAATTCAAACGTAGGCGAAGTTTTTTTACTAATGAATCGGTAGTCAAAATGGTTCCAATCGGGATCTCTTTCTTTATCAAAATATCGGATTTCTAAATTTTCATAAGGTCCCCCCGGAATTCCTTCCAAAGTCTGTTGAATAATTTTTATGGATTCCGTCATTTCAGCAATTCGGACTAAATAACGCGCTAACGAATCCCCCTCTTTTTGCCACTGGATTTCCCAATCAAATTCGTCATAACACTCATAATGATCAACTTTGCGAAGATCCCATTGTACGCCGGAAGCTCGTAACATAGGCCCCGATAAACCCCAATTTATTGCTTCCCCTGTACCAATAATACCTATTCCTTCAACTCGTTCTAAAAAAATAGGATTACGCGTAATAAGTTTTTGATATTCAGCAACTCTTGTTAAAAAATAATCGCAGAAATCCAAACATTTATCTAACCAACCATAAGGTAGATCAGCTGCTACTCCTCCGATACGGAAAAAATTATGCATCATTCTCATACCGGTGGCAGCTTCGAATAAATCATATATTAACTCTCTTTCTCGAAAAATATAGAAGAAGGGAGTCTGTGTACCAATATCTGCCATAAAGGGGCCAAGCCATAACAGATGAGAAGCTATACGACTCAACTCCAACATAATTACTCTGATATAACTGGCTCTTTTAGGTACTTGAATATTTCCCAAATGTTCTGGCCCGTTTACTGTTATTGCTTCTGTGAACATAGTAGCTAAATAATCCCAACGTGTTACATAAGGCAAATATTGTATAATTGTTCGGTTTTCCGCAATTTTTTCCATTCCTCTGTGTAAATAACCTAATATAGGTTCACAGTCAATAACATCTTCCCCGTCTAGAGTAAGTATGAGTCGCAGAACACCATGCATTGACGGATGTTGTGGACCCATATTGACTATCATGAAGTCGTTTTTTGTTGTCGGTACATTCATAGGGGTTTCCTCGATTCATTCTTGCATGAATTACTGAAAACGAAAAGAAGTTCATAAAAATTCAAGATCTGATAAATCAACTAATAAAATAATAATAAAAAAAGACTCTTCGAATTAACGAATTTTTGATTCCCGAATATCTAAACGGCCAATTAATTCTTTATAACGTACTCTATTTTTCTTTGCCAAATAAGACAATAGTCGTTGGCGTTTTCCTAGAAGTTTCCGTAAACCCCTTTGAGATAAATAGTCTTTTCTATGCAATTTCAAATGGAAAGTAAGTCCTCGTATCTTATTAGTAAAACTTATTATTTGAAATTCAACGGATCCCTCCTTTTCTTCTTTGTCGTCTTGTGAAATAATTGAAATGAATGAAGTTTTTACCATAAAATGAAATCCCCCTCTCTTTTTAATTTTAAGATAATTTTATTGATCAGTAATAATAAATAACGAGATATTAAATAATAATGTTAGTTCATTTTAATATGACAAATATACCTTTACTGAATTTTCAATCGTGGATATATCTGTATCCTTATAATACTAAATCGACTGGCATTATTGGTATCAAACCAATAACGATTTATACAAGCTAAATCTTCTAATCGATAGTTGGGCCAAAGAAAAAGCTTTAATTTAATTAATTTATTTCTATCTTTATTATCACTATCAAAATGTTTGCTTTTATCTACAATGTTATCACAGCTCTTTACGCTAGTACCGTTGAAATTTTTGGCATTTATATTAATATCTTTTTTATTTTTTGAATTCAAAGAAATTAGAATTCTCAATTCTCTACGATGTTTAGGGGATAAAAGGTTTTCAAGAACAAATAAATCATAATCATTTTTGTCCCCATTTCCAGTTATCTTTTGATGTCTTTCAATAGTGGATTCATCTAAATTATTTTTATCAACAAAATTTTGCTCTCTGTATCTTTGATTAATTTGCTGTTTGCTCTTATGAATCAATAAAGGACTTATGGTTTGATACATAATAGATTTTCCATCATTTTTTACCGACAGACGGGTTGGTTCGATAATCAATATTCCCCCTTTTATCAATTCTGTAAAAATTAAATTTTTCTGAATCGTCAGAATATCTAAACTCAATTCCCCTCTTTGAATAGAGGATATAAAAATTTCTCGTGGATTTGCCAGTCTAAGCAAGAGACAATAGACTTTGATATTATTGATTAGTTTTTTATTTAAAGAACCATCCCACCGTAATTGAAAGCCTAAATACCTTTTTTTGAAGAAATTAAGTTTTGCTTCCTTATTCCTTTTACCTTTTTTCATGTCTGATCCTGCATATTCTTCTTTAACATCCTTTTCTCGATTTGCAAAAATTGATCTAAAATCCACTTGGTCTTTTGATTCTTTTTGTTCATGGTTTCGATTCTCTAATTCAATAGATTTTTTTTCATTTGATGATAGAGATATAAAAATATTTTTATTGTTCTTTCCGTTGATTTTTTTCTTTTTATTGTGACTAACATTTGCATTTTCATTCAACTTGAAATTGAAAAGAAGTAAATTTATTGGTACTGCCCATGGTTTTTTCTTATATACGTTGTAAAGTATCACAAATTTTGGAAAGAACCAACGTTCTAGTTCTAAATTTGATATGGGATTTTTTAGTATTTCGTCATCGTCATTCATTCCCATCCAATCAAAAGGTTTTTTTTTTTTATTGGATGAATTAACTTCTTGATTTGGGCAAATCGTAAGAAAAAAAAGATCTTTATTATCAAATTTATCAATTATTTGATGTAGATTATTTACAGTCTTAGTATTGTTTTTTGTTCTAGTATTGATCCAAGACTCAATATTGGCCTTCTTTCTAAGACAAAAATGGAAAATTCTCCAATCAAAATATTTTCTATCCGGGTTTTTCTCCATATTGATAATATCATCTTTTCCTAGATAATTGTTGATAGAGATACCTCCCAATATATCAAATACTTTGCTTTTTTTTTTATTTGTCTTGTAATTAGAAGAAATTTCTTGCTTATTATTGACTTGTAATGGTAATCGATAAATGGATGAGTCTTTCTTATCTTCAGAATTAATAAATTGATACGAAAAAAGATTAAATTTATAGTATTTTTGAAATTTTTCTTTTCGTTTTTGGTTCGGTAATGAATCTACTTCAAAACTTTTTTGTTTTTCGTAATGAATTACTTGGTCTTTTTTATATAAGTTCCATTTGTTTAAATCTTTTTTTTGAACTATACCTATACCTCGCTCAGTGATTCTAATTCGCCGTTTTTGTGGCATTAATTTGTACCAGTAAATTTGAGATAAATTATATTTATATTGATAATGGCTCTTTAACCAGTTTTTCCATTGATTCATTACAGAATTTATAAACCTAAAGTTTGTATCTTTTAATTTTGATTGAAATAATCCTTGGGCTCCAAAATAACCTTTTATTTCATTTTTCAGAAAGGGAAATGTTTCGTGATATTGAAGGACAAATCGTAATTTATATAAGTTAATAATTTGAGTTTGTGATAATTTAAAAAATACATATGCTTGTGACAAAGAGACTGTGTCAGAAAAAATATGTAAATTATTATTAATAAGACTACCATTACTATAATTAAATGACTTTTTTATAATTGAAATAAAATGAATTTGATTTTTATTTGTTTTATCAATTCTTTTAGGATTTTCTTTATTGTTGTAAATGTATTTATTAATAGTTTTTCTTGTTGATTCAAAAAAAAACTGTATATTAATCCTCAGAATCTTAATGATAACTAGAAGAATATTTATATATATTCTTTCAATCAAAATTTTTGTAAAAAAAGATGATTTATGCACTAATTGAGCATTGCTTCGCTGTAATATCCGCGAAATATTTTTTAATGATTTTAAGCTTTTAGCATTGGAACTTAGTTTGTTACGACTAATATTTATCTTTGAAATTATAACACCTTTTTTCTTTTCTTTTGTAATTTTTTCTATTTGATTTCTGATTGTCTTTGTTCTGACATTCAGATCTTTCATTTTTTTTTTTTTCAATGAATGATTTATCCAATCCATAGTTGGAATGGACCTTTTATGGTTCGTTTGAGTAACGGTTGTCAAATCTTTTTCGTTTTTAGTTTCATTCAATTCATATATTTCTCTAAATCCAAATAGTGGGCTTTTTGATTTTGAAAGTTTATTTATTTTTTCTTTTAAAATTGTTAAACCCAGAAAACTATTTTTTTGAAACTTTAGAATTTGTTTTCTAAATTTTTGAAAGATAGGTTCGACAGGGGAAAGTCCTTTTTTTGGAGAACCAAAAGGAAACTCAGTTTCCATTCCAAAAACTGTTAAAAAACAAAAATCATTTTTTTGTCTTTTCTTTTTCATTTCATTTTTATGGAGAAATTTTAGCTTTGATTTGTGCCAAGGTTTTAGACGAAAAGGAAATAAGATCTTTATTTGAATACCGTCCGTTAACCAGTTTTTAGGAAATTCTGTTTCTGATAATTGAACTCCATTATAGGTGCATTTCACATGCATTTCTCTTTTCCAACCCTTTAAATCCTCGGACCATTC